TAATGTAACAGTAAAGTACAAAAAAAAAAAAAAAAACACCTCTAAACCATGTTCTTATTCAAGGCCTTTGAATGAAAACACGATTAAATTTCATAAAATTTATCCTCAAATGAATTGCCTGATAAAAGGATTACCTTGATAGGGTAAATCATGTATTAAATAATACATTCATTATATTTAATAGAATTAAACTATTTCTAAAAGCTTCAAAAACTCATGTGCATCATACACCAAAATATAATAAAAAGATAAGCTAACTAAGCTACTGGGCTCATACCCCATTTATAAAGGTTTTAATCCTTTTCTTTTTAATTTTTAATAATTCATCAAAAATTATATTTATTTTTATATTAATTTTTAGAACAATTATTACAATTTCATCAAATTCTTGATTAAGTGCTTGAATAGGACTTGAAATTAATTTATTATCTTTTATTCCCCTAATAAGAGATAATAATTTAATGTCAACAGAAGCTTCCTTAAAGTATTTTTTAACACAAGCTTTAGCCTCTTCTGTGTTATTATTTTCTTTTATTTTAATAATGATTTCAAAAAATTATGAAATTTATAATTTTATTGACAACAATAATTTAAATTTTACAAATTTTATAATTTTTTCTAGTCTTTTATTAAAAACAGGAGCAGCCCCTTTTCATTTTTGATTTCCTAATATTATTGAAGGATTGTCATGAATAAATTGTTTTATTTTAATGACATGACAAAAAATTGCCCCTTTTATGCTTATATCTTATTTAATTAGAAATTTTTTAAGAATAATTTGTTCAATTTTATCAGTTATATTTGGAGCTATTGGAGGATTAAATCAATCACTTCTTCGAAAATTAATAGCTTATTCATCAATTAATCATTTAGGATGAATAATTAGTTCTTTAATATTAAATCAAAATATATGACTATTGTATTTCTTATTTTATAGATTTTTAACTTTTAATATAGTTTTTATACTAAATTTATGAAAAATTTTTCATATTAATAAAATATTTTCAATATTTTTTTCTTCTAAATCTTTAAAATTTGTAATAATATTTAATTTGCTGTCATTAGGTGGTCTTCCTCCATTTTTAGGATTCATCCCTAAATGATTAATTATTAATCAATTAACAATAAATAGTCAATTGTTATTAACATTTATTTTAATTGTATTTACATTGATTACCTTATATTTTTATCTACGAATTTGTTATTCAGGATTTATACTTAACAATTATCAATTAAATTGAATTGTAAGTAATCAAGTTAATAAAACAAATTTAAATATATTCATAATTTCTTCATCAATTTCTATTTTAGGATTACCTTTAATTAGATTAATTTACTTTATATTATAGCAAGGCTTTAAGTTAAATAAACTAATAGCCTTCAAAGCTATAAATATAAGTATTAATCTTTTAAGCCTTAGTATAAATAATTATACTCTTTTAGAATTGCAGTCTAATGTCATATATTGACTATAAAGCTAAATAAATTAACTATTTTGATTAAAAAGAAAATTTCTTATAAATAGATTTACAATCTATCGCCTATAATTCAGCCATTTAATCGAAACAATGATTATTTTCAACAAACCATAAGGATATTGGAACATTATATTTTATATTCGGAGCTTGAGCAGGAATAGTAGGAACATCATTAAGAATTTTAATTCGAGCTGAATTAGGTCATCCAGGTGCCTTAATTGGAGATGATCAAATTTATAATGTTATTGTAACTGCTCATGCATTTGTAATAATTTTTTTTATAGTAATACCAATTATAATTGGAGGATTTGGAAATTGACTAGTTCCCCTAATATTAGGAGCTCCTGATATAGCATTTCCACGAATAAATAATATAAGTTTTTGGCTTCTTCCACCATCATTAACATTATTAATGGCAAGCAGAATAGTTGAAAATGGGGCCGGAACTGGATGAACAGTCTACCCACCCCTTTCTTCTATTATTGCACACGGAGGAGCTTCAGTAGATTTAGCTATTTTCTCTCTTCATTTAGCCGGAGTATCATCAATTCTAGGAGCTGTAAATTTTATTACTACTGTAATTAATATACGATCTACAGGAATTACATTTGATCGAATACCATTATTTGTTTGATCAGTAGTTATTACAGCTTTATTACTACTTTTATCATTGCCAGTATTAGCAGGAGCAATTACAATACTATTAACAGATCGAAATTTAAATACATCATTTTTTGATCCTGCTGGAGGAGGAGATCCTATTTTATACCAACATTTATTTTGATTCTTTGGACATCCAGAAGTATATATTTTAATTTTACCAGGATTTGGAATAATTTCACATATTATTAGCCAAGAGTCAGGAAAAAAGGAAACATTTGGATCATTAGGAATAATTTATGCTATACTTGCTATTGGACTATTAGGATTTATTGTATGAGCACATCATATATTTACAGTAGGTATAGATGTTGATACTCGAGCATATTTTACTTCAGCTACAATAATTATTGCAGTACCAACAGGTATTAAAATTTTTAGTTGATTAGCAACATTACATGGAACATATTTAACTTATTCTCCAGCTATTATTTGAGCTTTAGGATTCGTATTTTTATTTACCGTAGGAGGATTAACTGGAGTAGTATTAGCTAATTCATCAGTTGATATTATTTTACATGACACATACTATGTAGTTGCTCATTTTCATTATGTGTTATCTATAGGAGCTGTATTTGCTATTATAGCTGGATTTATCCACTGATATCCTTTATTTACAGGATTAATAATAAATAATAAATTATTAAAAAGTCAATTTATTATTATATTTATTGGAGTAAATTTAACATTTTTTCCTCAACATTTCTTAGGATTAGCAGGAATACCTCGACGATATTCAGATTACCCAGATGCTTATACTTCATGAAATATTATTTCTACAATTGGATCATCTATTTCATTATTAGGAATTATTTTCTTATTATATATTATTTGAGATAGAATGATTACTCAACGTCAAATTATCTACCCGATACAATTAAATTCTTCTATTGAATGATACCAAAATATTCCACCTGCTGAACATAGCTATTCAGAACTTCCATTATTAACTAATTTCTAATATGGCAGATTAGTGCAATGGATTTAAGCTCCATAAATAAAGTATTTTACTTTTATTAGAAATGTCAACATGAGCTAATCTAGGTCTACAAAATAGTGCTTCTCCTTTAATAGAACAATTAATTTTTTTTCATGATCATGCATTATTAATTTTAGTAATAATTACAACAATAGTTGGATATTTAATATTTATACTATTTTTTAATAATTATACTAATCGCTATTTACTCCATGGACAAACTATTGAAATAATTTGAACAATTTTACCAGCTATTATTTTATTATTTATTGCTTTTCCATCTTTACGATTATTATACATACTTGATGAAATTAATGAACCTTCAATTACTTTAAAATCAATTGGTCACCAATGATACTGATCATATGAATATTCAGATTTTAAAAATATTGAATTTGACTCATATATAATTCCTATAAATGAATTATCTAATAATGAATTTCGATTGTTAGATGTTGATAATCGAGTAGTATTACCAATAAATTCACAGATTCGAATCTTAGTTACAGCAGCCGATGTAATTCATTCATGAACTGTTCCAGCTCTTGGAGTAAAGATTGATGGAACTCCAGGTCGATTAAACCAAACTAATTTTTTAATTAATCGACCAGGATTATTTTATGGTCAATGTTCAGAAATTTGTGGAGCTAATCATAGCTTTATACCAATTGTAATTGAAAGTATTCCAACAAAAAATTTTATTAAATGAATTATAAATAATATAAATAATTCATTAGATGACTGAAAGCAAGTACTGGTCTCTTAAACCATTTTATAGTAAATTAGCAATTACTTCTAATGAAATAAAAAATTAGTTAAAGTTATAACATTAGTATGTCAAACTAAAATTATTAAATTATTAATATTTTTTGATTCCACAAATAGCCCCAATTAATTGATTATTTTTATTTATTATATTTTCAGTAATTTTTTTATTATTTAATGTAATAAATTATTATTCAATTTTACCGTCATCACCTAAATTAAATGAAAAAAATGAATTAAAAACTAATTCATTAAATTGAAAATGATAACAAACTTATTTTCAGTATTTGATCCATCATCAAGAATTTTTAATTTATCACTAAACTGATTAAGTACATTTATTGGATTATTAATAATTCCTTCTATATATTGATTTTTACCTTCTCGATATAATATTTTTTGAAATAATATTTTATTAACTCTTCATAAGGAATTTAAAATACTTTTAGGAGTATCTGGTCATAATGGAACAACATTAATTTTTATTTCATTATTTTCAATAATTCTATTTAATAATTTTATAGGATTATTTCCTTATATTTTTACAAGAACAAGTCACTTAACTCTTACATTAACAATTGCTCTTCCTTTATGAATTTCATTTATAATTTATGGATGACTTAATCATACAAATCATATATTTGCACATTTAGTTCCTCAAGGAACACCAGCAGTTTTAATACCTTTTATAGTATGTATTGAAACAATTAGAAATGTAATTCGACCAGGAACTTTAGCTGTTCGATTAACAGCTAATATAATTGCTGGGCATCTTCTTTTAACCCTTTTAGGAAATACAGGCCCAGGAATATCTTCATTAATGATTTCTATTTTATTGATTACACAAATTCTTTTATTAGTTCTAGAATCTGCAGTTGCTATTATTCAATCTTATGTATTTGCTGTATTAAGAACTCTATATTCAAGTGAAGTTAATTAAACCTAATGTCAACACATTCAAACCACCCATTTCATTTAGTAGACTATAGCCCATGACCATTAACAGGAGCATTAGGAGCTATAACTACTGTATCAGGAATAGTTAAATGATTTCATCAATATGATATATCTTTATTTATTTTAGGTAATATTATTACAATTTTAACAGTATATCAATGATGACGTGATGTATCTCGAGAAGGTACATACCAAGGATTACATACATACTCAGTTACTACAGGTCTACGATGAGGAATAATTTTATTTATTTTATCAGAAGTATTATTTTTTGTTTCATTTTTCTGAGCTTTTTTTCATATAAGTTTATCTCCTAATATTGAATTAGGAATATCATGACCTCCTATAGGAATTATTCCATTTAATCCATTTCAAATTCCTTTATTAAATACAACTATTTTACTAGCCTCAGGAGTTACTGTAACATGAGCACACCATAGTTTAATGGAAGGAAATCATTCTCAAACTACTCAAGGATTATTTTTTACTGTATTATTAGGAATTTATTTTACAATTCTTCAAGCATATGAATATATTGAAGCCCCATTTACAATTGCAGATTCTGTATATGGATCAACATTTTTTATAGCAACAGGATTTCATGGACTTCATGTTTTAATTGGAACTACATTTTTAATTGTTTGTTTAATTCGACATTTAAATAATCATTTTTCTAAAACTCATCACTTTGGATTTGAAGCAGCAGCTTGATATTGACACTTTGTTGATATTGTATGATTATTTTTATATGTTTCAATTTATTGATGAGGAGGAAATTAATTAATTATTATTTATATAATATAATAAGTATATATGACTTCCAATCATAAAGTCTATAAAATATAGTATAAATAATTTATTCAATTATTATTATTTCAATAATTATTTTTTTTATTTCTTCAATTGTTATATTATTAGCTTCAGTATTGTCAAAAAAATCAATTGTTGACCGAGAAAAAAGATCACCATTTGAATGTGGATTTGATCCAAAATCATCATCACGTCTTCCATTCTCTCTTCATTTTTTTTTAATTACAATTATTTTTTTAATTTTTGATGTAGAAATTGCCTTAATTTTACCTATAATTTTAATTATTAATTATTCAAATTTAATAGTTTGAACATTTACATCAATTATTTTTATTATTATTCTATTAATTGGATTATATCATGAATGAAATCAAGGAATATTAAATTGATCAAATTAATAGGGTTGTAGTTAAACTAACATTTGATTTGCATTCAAAAAATATTGATTATATTATCAATCTACCTTAATTGAATATGAAGCGATATATTGCAATTAGTTTCGACCTAATCTTAGGTAAATTACCCTTATTCTTTTAATTGAAACCAAAAAGAGGTATATCACTGTTAATGATAAAATTGAGTAAAAACTCCAATTAAGGAAGTATGTTGTAATAAGTAAAGCTGCTAACTTTTTCTTTTAATGGTTAAATTCCATTTATACTTCTATTTATATAGTTTAATAAAACATTACATTTTCATTGTAAAGATAAAAAATTTTTTTTTATAAATTACTAAAAATAATTCACTATATCTAAAGATTTAACAATCTCCATAATATCTTCAATATTATACTCTACTATATAAGCTATTTAGATATAAAAAAATTAATAAATTTAACAAAAGTATAATTCATAAAACAAATGTTATAAAATAAATTTTTAGTCTATTATTCTGAATAAATCTATTTAATTTTCTTAAATTTAATATATTATTATTTAATTCTTGTCCACCAAAATATTCAGATCAACCATAATCAAATCTTTTAATAACATTAAATCCATAATTTAAAGGATAATTTATAATTCCGTAAGTAGAAATATAAGGTATAAATCATATAGAACCTAAAAAATATGATATAAAATAATTTAATAATGATTTATTAACAAAATAAATTGATACATTAGAAATTATATATCCCATTAAACCACCAAAAATACATGTAAACAAAGTTAATATCTTTAAATAAACAGGTAAACAAATTATATATAATGAAGAAAATATTAATCAATTTAATAATCTACCACCAATAATAGATATAACTAATAATCCAAATATCCCCTTTAACATAATTCATCTTTCATCATTTAATATATTTAAAGAACTACAATTTAAATCATCTGTTATTGTATAATAAACTAAACGAAAAGAATAAGATACTGTTAAACCAGTTGAAAAAAAATATAAAAAGAAAGAAAATATATTAATATATCTTAAAGATACAATTTCTAAAATTATATCCTTAGAATAAAATCCAGCTAAAAAAGGTATTCCACATAAAGCTAAATTAGCTACATTAAAAATAGAAGAAGTTAATGGTATAAAACTTCTTAAACCACCTATATAACGAATGTCTTGAAAATTATTTATATTATGAATAATTGCTCCTGCACACATAAATAATAAAGCCTTAAATAAAGCATGAGTTAATAAATGAAAAAATGCTAATTTATAAAATCCTATTGATAAAATTCTTATTATTAATCCTAACTGTCTTAAAGTCGATAAAGCAATAATTTTTTTTAAATCAAATTCATAATTAGCTCCTAAACCAGCTATAAATATTGTTAAACCTGAAATTAATAATAAAATATTTCCCAGAATAGTATCTATTAATAAAATATTAAAACGAATTAATAAATAAACACCAGCTGTAACTAAAGTAGAAGAATGAACTAAAGCAGAAACAGGAGTAGGAGCAGCTATTGCAGCCGGTAATCATGAAGAAAAAGGAATCTGAGCTCTTTTTGTTATAGCAGCTAATATAACTAATCCTCCTACCAACATTATATCAAAATCTATTTTCATTACTTCTAAATAAAATACATAATTTCATCTTCCATAATTTAATATTCAAGCAATTGCTATTAATAAAGCCACATCTCCAATTCGATTTCTTAAAGCTGTTAATATACCAGCATTATATGATTTAATATTTTGAAAATAAATCACTAAACAATAAGATACTAAACCTAAACCATCCCACCCTAATAAAATTCTAATTAAATTTGGTCTAATAATTAATAATATTATAGACAAAACAAATATTAAAACAAGTAAAATAAAACGATTAATAGTTTTATCTCCTCTTATATATTCTATTCTATAAAAAATTACTAAAGAAGCAATAAATAAAACAAATCTTATAAATAACAAACTTATTCAATCAAATAAAAATGTTATAACAATATTTATAGAATTTAAAGTAACTACTTCTCATTCTAAAAAATAAACTAATTCATTAATTAATATATATAAACTTATTAAAAATAATCTAATTCTAATAATTATTAATTTAATAAATCTAATTTTACAAATTCTTAAAAATTTCACGGTTTAAAATGAATAAATTCATATCATCGACACCACAAATCGATATTTTAATAAACTATTTAAACATAATCATAAAAAACTAATTTCTCTTTTTATAATTAATAGATTTAAAGGAAATCAATGTAATAATAATAATAAATATTCACGAATCTTACCATTTATAAATGAATAAACTCCAGAATAAATATTACCATGTTGTGTGTATGCATATAAATATAAACTATAAGCAGCACTAAAAAAAGATAATAAAGATAATAATAATATAGAAATTCAAGACCATCTAATAATTCTATTTAATAATGAAATTTCACCTAATAAATTTAATGTAGGAGGAGCTGCTATATTAGCAGAACTTAATAAAAATCATCATAATGCTATAGAAGGTATAAAATTTAATATACCCTTATTAATTAATAATCTTCGTCTACCTAATCGTTCATATGAAATATTAGCTAAACAAAATAATCCAGAAGAACATAATCCATGAGCAATTATTAATGATAAAGAACCACATATCCCTCAAAAATTTATTGTTATTAAACCACCTAAAACAATTCCCATATGAGCAACCGAAGAATAAGCAATTAAAGATTTTATATCAGTTTGACGTAAACATACTAAACTAATTAAAATCCCTCCAACTAATCTAATAGAAATTCATAAAAAATTATATTTTATTCCACTTAATTGTAAAAATCTATAAACACGTATTAATCCATACCCCCCTAACTTTAACATAATCCCAGCTAAAATTATAGAACCTGAAATAGGAGCTTCTACATGAGCCTTTGGTAATCATAAATGAACTAAAAATATAGGTATTTTTACTAAAAATGCTAAAATTATAGAAATATAAAGAATATCTAAATCAAATATATAATTATTTATTAAATAAAAATTTATTGATCCAATTTCATTATATAAATAAAATAAACCAATTATTATAGGTAAAGAAACTAATAAAGTATAAAATAATAAATATAAACCAGCTTGTAAACGTTCCGGCTGATATCCTCAACCTAAAATTAAAAATAAAGTTGGAATTAATCTACCTTCAAAAAATAAATAAAATAAAAATAAATTATCATTACCAAATGCTAATACCAATAAAATTAATAATATTAAAACATTAAATAAAAACAAATTTTTATAATTATTATTTTTAAATACTGTTTCTCTTGCTATTAATATCAAAGATGAAATTCACAAACTTAATAAAATTAATGAATAAGATAATAAATCACAACCTAAAAAATAAGATAAATTTATAAAATAATTACTATAATTATTAAAAATAATAAATAAAAATGTTAATATAAATAATATATTTTGTACCATTCAAAATATATTATTAATTAAACAAATTGGAAAAATTATAAAAATAAAAAAAATAAATTTTATCATTTATAAAATTCTAAAAGATTGAAAATTATCATTTCCATGTGTACGAATTAAAGAAACTAAAATAGATAATCCTAAAGCCCCTTCACAAACTCTAAATGTTAAAAATATTATTCTAAAATATCCTTCATAATTTATTATATGTAAATAAATAAATAATAATAAAAATAACATTAATACAATAAATTCTAAACTTAATAATATAGATAATAAATGTTTTCGTCTAGAAATAAATATAAATAAACCTATTATTAATATTAATCTTGGTAATTCTCAATTTAAAAATTTTAACATTTGTTTTAATAATTTAATAAAAATATTGGTCTTGTAAATCAAAAATAAGATAATAATCTTTTAAAACTTCAAGAGAAAAATTAAATATTTTTTCATTAATCCCCAAAATTAATATTTTAAATAAACTACCTCTTGATATTATTCAAATTATATATATATTATCATTAATTAATAGATTTTTATTTATTCAAATAAATCATCCATTAGCCATAGGACTAACATTGTTATTTCAAACAATTTTTGTAAGAATTATTACTGGATTAATTACAAAAACTTTCTGATTTGCATATATTTTATTTTTAATTTTTTTAGGAGGAATACTAGTTCTATTTATTTATGTAACCTCACTAGCTTCTAATGAAATATTTTCTATATCAATTAAATCATTTATAATTAGATCATTATTTATTATTATAATAATATTTATTTATTTTATTGCAGACAATTTTTTTATAAATATAAATATAATAAATGAAGAAATAACCCAAATATTATCAGAAAAAATTTTTTTTATAGAAAACTCATTAAATTTAAATAAATTATATAATTTTCCAACAAATTATATTACAATTTTATTAATAAATTACTTATTAATTACATTAATTGCAATTGTAAAAATTACTAAATTATTTTATGGTCCTCTTCGAATAATAAATTAACTAATGAATAAATCTATTCGAACAACCCACCCAATTTTAAAAATTGCAAATAATTCATTAGTTGACTTACCAGCTCCAATTAATATTTCAGCATGATGAAACTTTGGATCATTATTAGGATTATGTTTAATTATTCAAATTTTAACAGGCTTATTTCTTGCAATACACTATACAGCTAATATTGAACTTGCATTTAATAGAGTAAATCATATTTGTCGAGATGTAAATAATGGATGATTTTTACGAACTCTACACGCTAATGGAGCCTCATTTTTTTTTATTTGTATTTACTTACACGTAGGACGAGGTATATATTATGGATCTTACTTATATAAGGAAACTTGATTAGTAGGAGTAATTATTTTATTTTTAGTAATAGGAACAGCATTTATAGGATACGTTCTACCATGAGGACAAATATCATTCTGAGGAGCAACTGTTATTACAAATTTATTATCTGCTATTCCTTATATTGGTATTGACTTAGTACAATGAGTATGAGGAGGATTTGCAGTTGATAATGCAACACTTACACGATTTTTTACATTTCATTTTATTCTCCCATTTATTGTTTTAGCAATAACAATAATTCATTTATTATTTTTACATCAAACTGGTTCAAATAATCCTATAGGAATTAATTCTAATGTTGATAAAATTCCATTTCATCCGTACTTTACATTTAAGGATATAATTGGATTTATTATTATACTTATAATTTTAATTATATTAACGTTATTAAGACCTAATCTATTAGGAGACCCAGACAATTTTATCCCAGCAAATCCTTTAGTAACACCAGTTCATATTCAACCAGAATGATATTTTTTATTTGCATATGCAATTTTACGATCTATTCCTAATAAATTAGGAGGAGTTATTGCACTAATATTATCTATTTTAATTTTAGCTATTCTACCATTTTATAACATAAGAAACTTTCGAGGAATTCAATTTTATCCAACTAATAAAATTTTATTTTGAATTATAGTAGTTACAGTTTTTTTATTAACATGAATTGGTGCTCGACCAGTTGAAAATCCATATATTTTAACAGGACAAATTTTAACAGTAGTTTATTTTATATATTATTTAATTAATCCATTAGTTACAAACTGATGAGATAAATTAATTAACTAGTTAATGAGCTTGAAATAAGCATATGTTTTGAAAACATAAGATAGAAATTAAATTTTCTATTAACTTTACTAAAAAAAATTAACTAAATAAATATAATTATAATAATTTTTAAACCAATAAAAAATATTAAATAATTTAACGACAAAGGTAAAAATCCCTTTCAAGCTAAATATATTAATTTATCATAACGAAACCGAGGTAAAGAACCTCGAACTCAAATAATCAAAAATGAAATAAAAGTCAATTTAATATAAAAAATTAAAGAAAATAAATCACCCCCTAAAAATATTAAACTAAATAATATTCTTATAAATAAAATTCTAGCATACTCAGCTAAAAAAATTAAAGCAAATCCTCCTCTTCTATATTCAATATTAAACCCAGAAACTAATTCTGATTCACCTTCAGCAAAATCAAATGGAGTTCGATTTATTTCAGCTAAAGAAATTGATAATCAAACTAATATTATAGGAAATAATAAAATTATAAACCATAAATATTTTTGATAGTAATAAAAATTAATAAAATTATAATCACCAATTAAAAAAATAAAAGATAATAAAATTAAAGCTAATCTAACTTCATAAGAAATAGTTTGAGCTACTGATCGTAATCTCCCCAATAAAGCATAATTTGAATTTGATGATCAACCAGCAATTATAATAGTATATACACCTAATCTAGTAATACACAAAAAATATAAAATTCCTAAATTAAAAGAAAAAAAATTAATTAAAAAAGGAATACATATTCAACACAATAAAGATAAAAAAAGACTAAAAATTGGAGAAAAATAATAAGAAATATAATTTGATATTAAAGGATAAGTTTGTTCCTTAGTAAATAACTTAATTGCATCACAAAAAGGTTGAGGAATTCCTATAAGCCCTACTTTATTAGGACCCTTTCGAATTTGAATATATCCTAACACTTTACGTTCTAATAAAGTTAAAAAAGCAACTCTAATTAATACACAAATCACTAATAATAATCTTCCTACTAATGATATAATTAAATCTATTAAAATCAAGTACTATTTATAGAAAACCTATATTTAATAAATTCTAAATTTATTGCACTAATCTGCCAAAATAGTAAATATTAATTATATTCAATTTTTAAAATACTATTATTCAAATATTTACTCCTTTCGTACTAAAATATTTTAATTTATTAAAGATAGAAACCAACCTGGCTCACACCGGTTTGAACTCAGATCATGTAAGGGTTTAAAAGTCGAACAGACTTAAAATTTAAGCTTCTACACCTAAAATTATTCCTTAATCCAACATCGAGGTCGCAATCATTTTTATCAATAAGAACTCTCCAAAAATATTACGCTGTTATCCCTAGAGTAACTTAAATTTTTAATCATTATTAATGGATCAATAATTCATAAATTAATGTAAAAATTATAATAAAAGTTTATTAAATTTTACTATCACCCCAATAAAATATTTAATAAATAACAAATAAAATAAATCTAAAAAATCTATTAAATATTAAATATTAAGATTCATAGGGTCTTCTCGTCTTTTAAAAATATTTTAACTTTTTAATTAAAAAATTAAATTCTATAAAAAATTTATATGAAACAGTTAATATCTCGTCCAACCATTCATTCCAGCTTTCAATTAAAAAACTAATGATTATGCTACCTTTGCACAGTTAATATACTGCGGCCGTTAAATAATTATCAATGGGCAGGTTAGACTTTTTATTGATTTCAAAAAGACATGTTTTTGTTAAACAGGCGGACATTAATTTTGCCGAATTCTTTACATAAACTTATCACTTTAAATTATTTTTAAATAAATATATACTAATTTTATCATTATTAATTTATTTAAAATATTAAAATAAACATTTTAATAAATATTTAAAATTATAATAAATAATTAATTTTTATAAATAATTTATAACAAAATTATAAATAATTGCTAATTCTAAACATATATTTATATAAATTATTTAATAATTTTTAAAAATTTATTTTACAGCTTATCCCATAAAATATTTAATTTTAAATAATATTATATTTTTAAATAAATATAATACATTTTAAAATTTTAAATTAAATTTATTTCTTAAAAAACTAGATATATTTAAAAACGAATAACTTTTCATTTCAAATAAATTATTAAAAATAATTTTATCACAATAACTTTTATAATTTATTAAATCTTTTAAATTCGAGATAAATAAATATTTATTTTTTATTTAATAAACCCTGATACACAAGGTACAATAAATTAAATTTACTTATTTAATAAAAATTTTTCAAATTATTTCAATTTTATTTTACAATACTAATAAACTATAATTAAATATATTTGTTCTTTATACAATACTAAAACTAAAATTTTTATAATTATTTTTAATAAAATAAATAGTTAACAAAAAAAATTAATAAATAATTATTAATCAATTTATATTGATTTGCACAAAAATCTTTTCAATGTAAATGAAATGCTTTACTTAAAAGCTTTAAATTGTCATTCTAGATACACTTTCCAGTACATCTACTATGTTACGACTTATCTTATTTTAATAATAAGAGCGACGGGCGATATGTACATATTTTAGAGCTAAAATCAAATTATTTATCTTTATAATTTTACATTCAAATCCAATTTCATTAATTTTTTCATAATTAACTCCAATTATAATTAAATTGTAACTCATTTTTACTTAAACATTAACTACACCTTGATCTGATATAAATTTTATAAAAATTTAAGAAAATTATTATTCTTTTAAAATATTCTTATAACGACGGTATATAAATTGATTAACAAATTTAAGTAAGGTCCAACGTGGATTATCGATTATAAAACAAGTTCCTCTGAACAGACTAAAATACCGCCAAATTTTTTAAGTTTCAAGATCATAACTAATACTACCTTAGTGATTTAATTTAAATTTTTAATAATAGGGTATCTAATCCTAGTTTATTATAAAAATTTCATAGCTTCAATTAAATAATTTAATATTATAAATAAATTTAAAAATTTCACTTAATAAATTTAATTATTAATAAAAACAAAAATTTAACTATCACTAAATTAAATTAATTTATATTATTTATATAACCGCGGCTGCTGGCATAAATTTAACCAATACTAAATAAAATTACTATTTCTAAATTTCTTTAAATAATAATATTAATTACTGCGATTAAACAAAAATAATTTTTTTTTAAAAAATTAATAATTCTCACAAAAATTTACATATAAAATAATTTAATAACAAATTTTTAAGCTAAAATAAAACTTTATTAATAATTTTATTTTATTCAACAAAAATTTTTAAAATAAATAATTTAATTTTTAATATTAAAAAATAGTAATTAATTTATTTAAACATATAAAGTCATAAATATTAAATTTTATAAAAATTATATAAACATTTATTAATTAAATAACAAAAATTAATTATAAATTAAAAAAAAATTATAAATTTATTTAAGTATTTTTTTTTAATCACTACCTATCACGATTTTCAAAAATTTAAATTAAAATATATATATATAAATAAAATTACCCCCTTATATAAAAATTTATATGTAATTTTATAATATATACACACATTCAATTAAATTAATTTTAAAATAATTATAAAACAAATAAATTTAAAAAATAAATTAAATTATCCCCTAAATAAAGTAATTTATAAAATAAAAAATTTATTTAAATTTTATAAATAAATATTAATATAACTAAAAATTAAATTAATAATAATTTTATAAAAACAAAAAATAATTAATTATTAATTATTAAATAATTGTATAATTAACATTAATAATAAAACTTAGTAAATTAATTAATTATTATTAATAAAAATTAAAAAAAAATTATATTTATAATAATTTAAATATAAAAATATTAATTAATAATATATTTTTAGTAAAAATAAAATTTTTAAAAAAAATTTTTTTTTTCTACTTCAAAAGTAAGATTTTAAAACTACAAAAATTGTATTAACAAAAACATTAATTAATAATACATTTTAGTAAAAAAAAAAGAACGCCCAAAAAAAAATTTTAAATTAGATATAATTTTATTAATATTAAAACATTTTAATACATATATCATAGAAAACAATTTTTTTTTTTATAATAAAACATTTATAAGTATATATACCAAATAGGATCAATATATAATCTATATATATATAAATGTTTAATATATTAATATATAATATATATATCCAGATAAAAAAAATTTTAGGATTCATAAATAGGTACAAGTAATGTAAACACTTGTTATATATATATTTATCTATTATTCTTCTAGCACCCGTATAAATATCAATGATTTATAAATCGTGCTTTTATTATGCTTTATCTATATTAAAGTTGAATTTTTAACTCCATGTTTTATCTATATTGGCATTTTTTGTTATCTAGCAAATAATTTCTCAATATTTTTCGTCCAACTCATTTTAATTATCTAATTAAAAATTATCATTATAACATTTTAAAAAAAAACAAAAT